TATGTTATCCACACATATAGAAATGATTCTATATTCTATATAATATTTAAGTTAAGTAAAAAGTTACCTGATTCCAGTTTACAAATTGGAAACTATACATTCCAAGGAATTCAATTCTTACAGGTAAATAAATGCTCAATACCCAAGTAGGCTTGGCTTACAAAGTTGATTATGATCAAGTGCTTTCTGGGTTGTCTCACATCTTGCTTGTGATTCGCCCTGATCCCCAAAAAAGATCAAGATTTTTCACATACAAAGGATTTACTTGTTACTAATATAGTCTAGCCTTTGCTCTTCTTTAGATCCCCTGTTTCACTCCAATAGTATAATAAATCAGGTCGATGCATAGGAAATGAATGCATTTCCGTACTATGTAAGAAAAAAAGTAAAAAAAAGCCAAAACATATGAATTTTTATTAGGCCAAATTCCTTATTCTGCTGGATCTTACGGAGCCCGTTCATGCAAGACATCGGTCGGGTCTGATCATAGAAAAGATTCTCTTCAAGCGAACCAGCCTATCCTTTGTATGGTAGGGAGCTTACGCGGTGGTTGGAACAAAGACACATTTGGTTGTGAATTCTAATGTAGCAGAGAAAGAAATATTTCTGCACGGCCCCAATCAATAGTTCAAGTCACACACTCCCATAATCCACTTTCTCTTCGGAGAATTCCCCCCAACCATTCATGTCAAATAAATAATAGAATAGTGGATAGTTGAAAGGAAATATCCAAGTACATGTCTTATTTTTGTTTTAATAATCCATATTTGTAGCAATGAAATACTATATGTTCCTCCTCAAACTAATAAGATAAATAATGAATTCCAAATCTCTATGATCTGATCTATATTCTCTATAAAGGACCAGAAATGCCTTGCTTACGTATCATTAGGAAATGCATTAACATAAATACGGCAGTAAGAAGAGGTAATACAAAAGTGTGTAAACTATAAAAACGGGTCAAAGTGGATTGTCCTACACTAGCACTTCCACGTAATAACTCTACCAAAGGCGATCCTATTACCGGAATAGCTTCCGGTACGCCTGTTACAATTTTAACTGCCCAATAGCCAATTTGGTCCCGAGGTAGAGAATAACCTGTTACACCAAAAGATGCAGTCAATACAGCCAGAACCACGCCTGTAATCCAAGTTAATTCCCGAGGTTTTTTAAAACCACCAGTGAGATAAACACGAAATACGTGCAGGATCATCATTAAGACCATCATACTTGCCGACCATCGATGAACCGATCGGATTAACCAACCAAAGTTAGCTTCAGTCATTATGTATTGAACAGAAGCAAAGGCCTCCGTCACGGTCGGACGATAGTAAAAAGTCATAGCAAACCCTGTAGCTACTTGTACTAAAAAACAAGTAAGCGTAATTCCTCCTAGACAATAAAATATGTTAACATGAGGAGGAACATATTTACTAGTTATATCATCTGCAATCGCCTGAATCTCGAGGCGTTCTTCGAACCAATCATAGACTTTATTGAGATAGGTAAACCAAGAACGAGGACTCCCCCTCTTAGAACCGTATATGAGAATTTCATCTCGTACGGCTCAAACAAAAACACCCAAATACTGGCTGAAAAAAAGGGAGAGAGAATAGAAAGTTTGAAACTTTTTAATCCTTTCATTCAATCTTATCTTATCTAAAGAAAAGATACAAACGAGTAAAAAAAAATAGAAAAGCTCTTCTTTTCTTTGTAATTAGAATGCCAAAAACTCAAGCCGGCACATTCGTCTTTATATTGATCATTCCAGGCCTCTTGAATCTTCTATTTACCCACCTAATTTCTTTTTCTTTGCTTTGATTTATTATTTGAATATGATTTTTTGCTTGTTTTCTTTATTATTGATAGGAATTCTCTCGTTAAGACCCTATGAATCAATTGAAACCCCAGATTCATACTAGAACCACGATAATTCAATAAAACCCTCAAACTAAGCACAAAGATTCCCTGAGTAAGAATCATTGGATCATCAACTTATTCAATGATTAGATAGAACAGATATAACAATAGAAAGAAAGCTTTGTCTTTTGATCCAAATAAATAATATAAGGAAATGAGAGTTTGAAAGAAGAAAAAATCTTTCTATTTAGAATAGAATTCATTTTGAAATTTTTTTTGAGTCCGGCCGCGAGATTTGAATATTAAGTATGAATCATAGTTCGAACACTTCGTGATCTATTTCATATATTCCGTGCTCCAGATACTCAAATGAATATTCGACGGGGTAAAACTATCTCTATCAAGACGACAGATCCCTTTTCTGTACTATCAATAGGATCAATTATAACAAGTCGCACACTCATATTCCGGAAATACAGAAAAAAATCAATTTTGCGGTCGAACTGCCAAAGCAAAATGAGCTAAAATACGAGACCTATTCACTTTTTTTGTATTTGTATTGAAAAACTCGGACTTCGCGGTTCTTGTGAATCTAATTCATCGCAATTCCATCCAGTAAAACGGAAGAATTATAAATCTCCAAAATAATAGATAGGAATACCGCAAATAGAGCCATTGCGATACCCATCAAAGGAGTCGTTCCCCACCCAGGGGCTACTTTACCATATTCCGAATTCAATGGTTTCAAAAAATCCCCTATAACAGTTCGCCTTGGACCAGATCTAGAACTACCCTCAACAGTTTGTGTAGCCATAATAAATCTTATTTTGCATTCAGTGGGATCTGTTGACTTTGTATACTATTCCGTTGTAAATAAACGATATTATCATAGATCCATTGTGGTCTTGAAATTATATATATATAATAATGGAACCAGCAACCCTAGTCGCTATTTCTATATCTGGTTTACTTGTAAGTTTTACTGGGTACGCCTTATATACTGCCTTTGGGCAACCCTCTCAACAACTAAGAGATCCATTTGAGGAACACGGGGACTAGTTGAAGTAATGATTGACGTAATGAGCCCCAAAATAGAATATTTTGGGGCTCATTACGTCAACTGAGATAATGAAAAATCATTTCATTTTTTTAGTTGGAACTTTAGGCGGTTCTCGAAAAAAGATAGCGAAAAAAATTATCCCTAGAGTCGATACTAAGAGGAATGTATAAACCAATGCTTCCATAAATTTGATTGTGGTTTACAATTATAGCTTCCATGTCTGTTTATTTTGGATCATCTCCTGGATAAAGAAAGAACAAGGGTAAAAAAAAGACAGTGATTGAAATCAATATTTTTGAGCGTCCTAAGCCTATGTCAAATCACAAACAGAAAATAAAAAATAGAAGAAAAAATAACAAAGCAATCTTGAATCAAACTACTTGTCTTCTTGTAGTTGGATCTCCAAGTTTTTGGAATGCTCCAAATTCTACTTGAGCATCTAAATCCGGATCAATACCAGCAAAAACATCTCTGAACAGGGTTCTAGCACCATGCCAAATGTGCCCGAAGAAGAAGAGCAGAGCAAACGAAGCATGCCCAAAAGTAAACCAACCTCTTGGACTGCTACGAAAAACACCATCAGATTTCAAAGTAGCACGATCTAATTCAAAAATTTCACCCAATTGAGCACGCCTAGCATATTTTTTCACAGTAGCAGGATCACTATAACTTACTCCATTGAGTTCACCACCATAGAACTCAACAGTTACACCTACTTGTTCAACACTATACTTTGATTCTGCCCTTCTAAAAGGGACATCGGCTCTAACAATTCCATCTCCGTCTACCAAAACAACCGGAAATGTTTCAAAAAAAGTAGGCATACGACGTACAAAAAGTTCGCGCCCTTCTTTATCTCTAAAGATAGGGTGTCCTAACCACCCAACGGCTATTCCATCCCCGTTGTCCATTGAACCCGCTCTGAATAATCCCCCTTTTGCCGGATTATTGCCAATGTAATCATAAAAAGCCAATTTTTCGGGAATTTTAGACCAAGCTTCGGATAACGTTTGATTTTCGGCTATCCCAGCACTAACCCTTCGGTATATTTCTTGCTGGAAGTATCCCTGATCCCATTGATAACGAGTAGGACCAAATAATTCGATGGGAGTAGTTGATGACCCATACCACATAGTTCCAGCAACAACAAAAGCCGCAAAAAAGACAGCAGCGATACTACTAGAAAGGACGGTTTCAATATTTCCCATACGTAATCCTTTGTATAAACGCTGGGGCGGGCGAACACTAAGATGGAATAAGCCCGCTAATATGCCCAATGTCCCCGCTGCAATATGATGAGAGGCTACTCCTCCTGGAACAAAAGGATCAAAACCTTCCACACCCCATGCTGGATTTACAGGTTGTACCTTTCCAGTTAGCCCATAAGGATCGGACACCCATATTCCAGGACCATACAATCCTGTTACATGAAATGCGCCAAAACCAAAGCAAGCCACTCCTGCGAGAAATAAATGAATTCCAAAGATCTTGGGCAAATCCAAAGAAGGTTTTCCTGTGCGCTCATCACAAAAAATTTCCAGATCCCAATACACCCAATGCCAGATAGCTGCCAAGAAGCACAAACCAGAAAACACAATATGCGCTCCGGCTACACCTTCGTAACTCCAAAGACCTGTTTTGCTTATAGTAATCCCTGTAATACTCCAACCGCCCCATGAATTGGTTATTCCTAAACGAGTCATGAAGGGGATAACGAACATACCCTGTCGCCACATTGGATCAAGAACGGGGTCAGAAGGATCAAAAACTGCTAATTCATATAGAGCCATCGAACCGGCCCAACCCGCAACCAGGGCTGTGTGCATTATATGAACAGAAAGCAAACGACCAGGATCATTCAATACGACAGTATGAACACGATACCAAGGCAAACCCATGGAAATACCCCTTTCTCAACGAAAAATAGACACTATGTAACTTTATTGCATTAGAATAGACTACGTACCTCCCCCCTCGGTGGATTATTTCGGAGAAAAGATTACGCTTTGTTCGATTAGTTTACTAATAATACAAGAATCTGGTTCAGAAGAAGAAAAAGAGAAGCAGATCTATTCTATAC